AATTTTGACTTCTGGTTCCGGCGAACGAATAATCATTGAGTCCTCCTCTTTCCGGACAACACATACAAAGAAACCCGCCAATAGTCAAATAATTAATAATTAATGAATCTCTGAGAGCTCTTTCTAATTTTTTGATTTTCCTCAATCTCCCATCCTTTTTTTTAGTTATTCACTCGAGCAATTATGATCTAGAAGTCGATTCGTGGCAAGTGTTCGGATCTATTATGACATAGCCATTCGGCGCACAACGGACCTTTTTTATCGTATAAAATCCTTTCGGGTCTTTGTGTTGATCCAAAAATCATTTTTTTATGCAACCCGGTGTATTTATTAACATCTCAATTAGATGTTCTTAGATGTCGTTACATTATATCTTCCATTACCCCCAACATAGACATATTTATTATGTCTTATTCTATCCCAAATCCCATGAAAACAGGCATGGATCATTGCAAAGAAATATATGTGTTCGACCCGATCTGCATATCGTTTATGCTTCTGCCTATCGTTTATATACCATACGAAATAGAAAAATGCTCTTTGTGAAAGGATATAATGAAATTCTTTGGTTGTTTTTGTCCTAAAAAAGATCCATTTTATTTGACATTTGACTAATCAGACTAATAAATAAAAAAAGAGTGCTCTTATTCGAAGCGCCTTGTGATCTTCAACCAATTTTGTGCTTCAATATAATTACCGGGAGTAAGCGCTATAGCCTGTTTCCAATACTCAGCGGCTTGATCAAACCAAGCCTCCGCAATTTCAGAATCTCCCTGTCGAATGGCTTGTTCCCCCCGGTCAGAATAGGCTGTTCAATTCCTTCCTCGAGAACCGTACTTGAGAGTTTCCTAACTCATACGGCTCACAATTCTTGTGGTATCCCGTTTTTTAAATCTACACCATCTAATAGAATGAGATTTCTCAGAGCTTTCTCCCCCTTGTTTTTTGTATCGGGTTAACAAAAAGAGATTAATTGTATGAGTTTCAAACTGAAATTTGGTTTCATATTAATAATGAATTTTTTTGTTTTATCTTTTCTCCCACCCTCAACATAGGCATTTCCAATATTGCTAGAAGTTTCTCAAAGGTAACTATCTCGGTTTCATAGAAAAACGGATTTTATAGAAAATCTTAGAAAAAATCTTTTCTTCATATTACTTTCCTATTTTTCTTCATATTACTTTCCTATATTTTTATATAATTTTATTTCTATTTATAATAGAATTAAAAATTTAAAAATCAAAATAAAAGACTTACTATCTTTGGGATCTGATGCTACACCGCTGCTCAATACCTTAGTGGATCGACTTTATTACATACGTCGATTCCTAACTTTTTTCTTGTATCATGACTTCAATTAAGTAAGCAGTTATTATTGTATCCTCCCAAAACATCACTAATTGATCTTGACGGTGCTTTCTTTGTCAATTGGATCCTTTATCCATAGACTAGAGAAGAAAGTATCTGGGCATATCTATTTCTTCAGATTTCGACTTCTAAGAAGTTCCTTTATTTGCTTTGCTACAGCTGATAAAAATCGTTTTGTGGACGATGCTTATGTAGAAAAACCCATTTTTTGAGAGTATTTACTACTCTTTTCTTTCTATAGTGGAGATAGCCGCACGTAATGACAGATCACAGCCATATTATTAAAAGCTTGTGGTAAAAAGGGGTTTCGTTCGAGTGCTCTAAAATAATATTCTAAAGCTTTCGTATGTTCTCCGTTCCTTGTGTGAATAAGGCCGATGTTATAGAGTATATAACTTCGATCATAAGGATCAATTTCTAGTCGCATAGCTTCATAATAATTCTGTAAAGCTTCTGCATAATTTCCTTCGGATTGAGCCGACATTCGTTACGGTCGTCTTCATTTTTCAGAATCTCCGTTCCAGAACCATACGTGAGATTTTCACCTCATATGGCTCCTCCCTTAGGTGCATAATGAAAAATGATACATGGAATCAAAAAAGAGTGAAAAATTCTCGTTATAGACTGAGTGGGTCTAGTGTTTTTACAAGAAATCTCTAGCCAACCTTACTGCCAAAGATTTTTTTAACCTCAAATGGGGTGATCTTAATCTTAAATAAAAAAATGGTAACTTCAACAATTTCTTTGTCCCCTACGCCTTTTACTTTCCAGGAATTGGTCACTTCAACAGTCTTCGATGGTTTTACAGGTATCCAAAATAGGAACGAGATGGATGTTTGTTGTCCCAACCATTTTAGTTTCGCTATCGATAAGGAAGGCGATCATTTTGACCAAAGTCTGCGTATTGTTGATTTCTAGGTGTAGTGATTTTTCTCCTCTACTCCTATTGATTCTAATGGATGAGGGTTGACTCGCACCGCAATACAGATTCATAAGTTTAACCTCTGGCTCACTACTAGAATCGGTAATTCAAGCATCTGAGGCTGCATTAATCGGGGATACACGACAGAAGGAATTGTTTTTTTTTTTTTTACAAACCTCACCTTCAAAAAGCGTAGATTTATTTCATTTTTTTTTTTTTCTATTCCGAAATCGTGCAGCAGTCTTATAAGACTGAGGCGGTAAATAAAATTGAGATCGAAAAGATATGTAAACTAATGATCAAATCACACCATCTCTGTAATAGGTAAATGCCTCTTTTTCTCCTGAAGTTGTCGGAATTATTCGTAATAAGATATTGGCTACAATTGAAAAGGTTTTATCAATAAAATTTCCATTTATACTTGATTTAGTCATAGATAGCAATCCACTCTAAAATTCTTTTCATTACCTTTCGTAAGAAAATTATTCCCCACAAACAAAGGAATTGGACACCACGAAATAACATAAAAACAGAATTTTGCAAATTTGAAAACTCCCAATTCTTTCTTTTTTACCGGAATTAAATAAAATAATAAGAAATAGTTTCGATTTCATACAAATCTAGTTGACTAGTATAAGAATGAAGAGGTCCTAGTCTGATTCCCATCTCATCTCGAAATTGAAGAAAAAAAAATAGATAGACCGATCAGTTGATTCCTTACGCTTTGATTGAATTCGTGTCAAACTATAACTATCCGAAAAGGATGGGAGCACTAGATCACATAAATGGATATCTAAAAAATCGATATCTTTCCTCTTTTGGTTTTTTCATACTTTTTTTCGAATTGATTCCTCGAAATTTTCAGTAAAGTAAAAATAAAAATGGCTCGCTATCGATTCGGTTGATGGGGCATAATCATTACGTAGGAGAGATGGCCGAGTGGTTCAAGGCGTAGCATTGGAACTGCTATGTAGGCTTTTGTTTACCGAGGGTTCGAATCCCTCTCTTTCCGTCCCCTCAACTAATTTACCAATCTTAATGAAGCCAATGTATCAAAGAACAACACATACTCAAAGTCGAACTCGAACCCTCGGTAATTTTGATATCGATTTGTTATTACTATTCGCTGAATAAGCACTTTATTCTGCGTCCTTTTTTAGTTACTTGTTTTATGGGAAGGAAAGGGGGTAGGAGTAATAAAGTTGTCCAAACCTCTTCTTAGTTGAGTTAGGTTTAAGTTTGCCTAGAATAATATTCTACGACTAGCAATTCATTTATTTTTAAACCAATCGATTTACTCTCGATTATTTGATTGACTAATCCTTTATATTGGAATGGGTGAAGAGTCAAATGTTTTGGAACTTCCGTATGAGGGGATGAATCAAGATAACTTTGAATCATATCTCTAGATTTTTGAGCATGGCTCGCCGTAATAATATCGCGGGGTTTGCAGCGATAACTTGGTATATCTACTATACGGTCATTAACTAAAATATGTCTATGGTTAACTAATTGGCGGGCTTGGGGAATAGTCGAAGCCATACCCAATCGGAAAAGGATGTTATCCAACCGCATCTCAAGTAATTGTAGTAAAACCTGACCTGTTGACCCCTTGGCTTTTCCGGCTATACGAACATATTTTAGTAATTGTCGTTCTGTAAGACCATAATGAAAACGTAATTTTTGTTTTTCTTCTAAACGAATACGATATTGAGATTTTTTCCCAGAGCGCGATTGGTTTTTAAAATCGCTTCCGGCTCTAGGCCCTTTACTAGTTAGACCCGGTAAAGCTCCAAGACGACGTATTTTTTTGAAACGAGGCCCCCTATACCGCGACATGAAGACTCCTTTTTTGTTTGGACATAAACAAACTGAACTAAATAATTTGATAAATTAAGCGAGATGAAATCCAATAATACAATGAAGTATTGTCATAAAAAGAATTAAGAAATGGATTGAATTGGAGTACTAAAATGACCATTTTTTATTTATGTATTTTTTATTTATGTATAGAAATCATTTTCTTTCTATATTAATTTATATATCTATATCATTTCTATATTAATTTATATATCTATATCATATCAATAGAAATTTTTTAGAAAAAAAAAAAAATAGTCTATTTTGTTCGGCCGAAACGGACTTCTTACTATTTTTTTGCTAATTGAAATGGGGCATATGATAGGTCGGCAACCCTTGGAAAAAAGGGAAAGCCATTTCAATGTTCTGTGATTTCAAAAATACACCCTCAATCATGTGAAAATCAAACCAAATAGACAAAAGCCGGCTATCGGATTCGAACCGATGACCATCGCATTACAAATGCGATGCTCTAACCTCTGAGCTAAGCGGGCTCAAATAGAGGAAAAATTGTGTATGCATCGTAAACTAATACGATCTTTTTTTTTTTTGATTAATATGAATTATTAATTATTAGCTATTCATAATAGCAATAACTATAGATTCCTCTCTTTTGATATTGATCAATATTTTAGAAAATAATGATTATTAATTCGATTATTTATTCTAAATTATTAGAATTTATATATATATATAAAATATATAATAAAATTTGAGTGATATAAAATGGATACCCATTTTCTGTTTATCAACACTTAAGGTAAACTTCTTTCAATAAGGTATTTGAAAATGTTAATGTATTAGAATTCTAGGAATTCTAAAGAATTCAAAATTCTAACTAATTCCAATATTTTTAATAAAAAATTGAAAACTTACTGAAATAATTAGTTTCGTTTTAGCTATAATCAATGATTAATATTTTTGATAACTAGATACAAAATGATTGATATTGTATCAAATACCTTGTTTGAGTTATTTTCTCAGAAGTTAAAGACAAAAAAGGAATCGACCGTTCAAGTATTTCAAATTACATCAAAAAAAAATAATGAAAATAAGGGAGGCATATATATATATATTACGACATGTATCAATTTCTATTGAATTGCATAAACAGAAATGATAGAATCATTTCGGGTTGTATCAAATGTGGGTGTCGGCTTTGGGTATCCAATAGACCTTAAACAAAATGAAACAAAATAGAAATAGGCAATAAATTCAAACAACAAGATCCACTTTTTTAGTTTATAGAGGTTTGATTTACATATAAATAGAAATCCTATCATACGAAATTCGTATTGAAAAAAAATACACCGCTTTGATTTCAGCATAGTCAAACATAAGGGGATATGGCGAAATTGGTAGACGCTACGGACTTAATTGGATTGAGCCTTGGTATGGAAACATACGAAGTGACAACTTTCAAATTCAGAGAAACCCTGGAATTTAAGATGGGGTAATCCTGAGCCAAATCCTGTTTTACGAAAACCACCAGCAGTTTGTAACGCGAGAATACAAAAAGAATAGGATAGGTGCAGAGACTCAATGGGAGATGTTCTAACAACTAGAGTTTACTGCGTTGAGTTGGTAAAGGAATCCTTCTATCGAAACTCAAAAAAAGGGGGGAACCTATATACATAGATATATGTACGAACGCTATACAAACTGGATTAAGAATTAAGACGCCGCGAGTCTATATTTTGATGATTATATGCAAAATGAAAGAATTCTTGGGATGTGAATCGATTGGATGGCAGAAAGAATCGAATCTTCATTGATTATATCATTTATAAATCAATTTACTCCAAGATCTGATAAATTTTTTTGAAAAAAAAAGGATTAATGGCACGAGAATAAAGATAGAGTCCCATTCTACATGTCAATAGTGACAACAATGAAATTGAAAGTAAGAGGAAAATCCGTCGACTTTATAAATCGTGAGGGTTCAAGTCCCTCTATCCCCAAAAAAACATTTGACTCGGTAATGCTTTAGCCTATTTTTTTTTTCTTATTCGGTTTTTTCTTTCACAACGTTATAACCGAGTGTATCTTTTTTTGTATTAACCCAACTTGGGTTTGGTGTTCTATAAGGTACACACAAAGTAAGATCAATTCATTTTTCAATTGACATAGAACTAAGTCATATCATAAAATGCGGATGATATATTAAGTAAAATAATAGTCGGGATAGCTCAGCTGGTAGAGCAGAGGACTGAAAATCCTCGTGTCACCAGTTCAAATCTGGTTCCTGGCACATAATTCAGTTGTATGAGTATCTATTCACCAAATACATTCATATATCCAACATAATGGATATGGACCGACATCAAAATTTTTTATGTTTATGAATCCATATCCATATTCAGTAATAGTATCGATTAGCATACATACTTAGCCATCGAAGTTTTTATAACTCTCATGTTATCTTTTGTATTCTATTCCATTTCAATTTCAAAATCGCTGACGAAAAGTTCGAGATTTAGATTTATAGAAAGAGGCTAAAAAGTATCCATATTCTCTCATATATAAAATATGAGAATTCGATTCTGTTCTTTTTTCTTTTGTTCCTGTTCCTACTCTGTCTGTTCTTCTTCAAGATCAAGAAGAACGTTACGACTTGATACATATATGTCTATGCAATACAGAATTGAAAGGTTCAATTAGTTGGGTGAGAGACCAGACCCAACCAAGCAAAAGTCTATTCTTGATGTATAGGAATATACACGATGGATCTTAGATAGAGTCGAAATGAAATCGTATATTTTTCTTTTTTTTTTTGTTAGTTTTGTTCCTATTCTATTTCCTCATTCTTCTTAAGCGAACTTCAAGAGTACCTGTAAGATATGTGCGAGGTACAAAGTGCATAATTCGAAATTCATTTTTATTTGAATTCCGATTATTGGTTCAGTTGATCACAAATAATAAGAAAGAAGTACCCTCCAATTTGAGAATTTCCAATGAATCCAGAATTGAATGATAGCACAAAAAGAAGAAAAACTAGAATAGGAAAATTGAGCACATTAAAATTACGAATGAGAACTCACGGACTTTGCTTGATTTTGAAGATAACATACATAGAAATACTCTTTGCCTATCCGGAGTTATCAAAATGAAGATTATTTTCGTGGTATTCAATGAGCATCTTGTATTTCAAAAAAATTCGGGGCAATATAATCCTTACGTAAGGGCCATCCTATCCAACTTTCGGGCATTAAGATACGTTTCAGTCGTGGATGAGTATCATAATGGATTCCTAACATATCATAAGACTCCCGTTCTTGAAAATCCGCACTTTTCCAAACCCAAAAAACAGAGGGAATTTGAGGATTCCCACGGGGTACAAATACTTTTAT